GATTTAAAACTTCTTTTTTGGTAAAAAAATTGCGAAATTTTTTTCTAGAATGCCCAATATCTGTTTTACATCTTCTAGGCGAAAATGCTCAATTTTCATAAGATCTTCTTGACTCTTATTCATAAGGTCCAATAATGTATATATATTGGACCTTATGAGGCAATTATAAACTCTGGGAGACAATTCGAATTGATCAATAAAAATAGATTTCAATGCTATTTTGTTTTTTCCGACTTTATCTAATTTATTGTGAAAAGTAAAGGGGGATAAAGGAACCATATTTTGGTTGTCCTCTAAAAGTAAGTTTTCTTCTTCCTTATATAAAAAGGGAATAAATAAATCAATCAAATTCCGGGAGGCTTCATGAAGTGCTTCTTTCGGAGTTAAACTGCCATTTGTCCATATTTCGAGAAAGAGTATCTCTTGTTTTTCATTCCCATTTCCATAGGAATGAATACTATGATTCACGTTTCGAACAGGCATGAATACAGCATCTACAGGATAACTTCCATCTTGAAAGTTATGTGGCATCTTTATAAGATATCCGCGATTTCTTTCAATTTCTAATCCAATACGTAAATTTATTGGTTCTGTCAAGCTAGCTATATGTTGTGTATTGTCGACAATTTCTACATAAGGTGGTAAGATGATATCTCGAGCAGTTACATATCCAGGACCTCTAACACAAATAGACGCGTCACAAGTTCCATATAGATTACTTCTCAATACAATTTCTTTCAAATTCATTATAATTTCGTGGGCCGATTCTTGAATACCCGTTATAGTAGAATATTCGTGGGAGACGTTCTCAGATTTTACACGTGTGATACATGTTCCTTCTATTTCTCCAAGCAAAGCTCTTCGCATCGCAATGCCTATTGTGTCGGCTTGTCCTTTCATAAGTGGAGACAGAATAAATCGACCATAATAAAGGCGTTTACTGTCTGTTCTTGATTCAACACACTTCCACTGTAGTGTCCGAGTAGATACTGTTACTTTCTCTCGAACCATAGTAATAATATTTTTTTTGATTGAATTATTTATTTCTCTTGTTTCTCTTGAAATTTCTTCACTGTTTATTTCTATACACGTCTTTTTTTCGGAGGTCTACAGCCATTATGTGGCATAGGGGTTACATCCCGTACAAAAGTTAATAGTATACCACTTCTACGAATAGCTCGTAATGCGGCGTCTCTTCCGAGACCGGGACCTTTTATCATGACTTCTGCTCGTTGCATACCTTGATCTACTACTGTACGAATAGCAACTGATGCTGCAGTTTGAGCGGCAAAGGGTGTCCCTCTTCTTGTACCCTTGAATCCACAAGTACCGGCCGAGGACCAGGAAACCACCCGACCTCGTACATCTGTAACTGTAACAATGGTATTATTGAAACTTGCTTGAACATGAATAACTCCCTTTGGTATTTTACGTGCACTTTTACGTGCACCAATACGTACATTTCTACGTAAACCAGTTCTCGGTATACCTTTTGCCATATTGTATCATCTCATAAATATGAGTCAGAAATATATGGATATATCCATTTCATGTCAAAACAGATTCTTTATTTGTATTTGTACGCTGAGCTCTTTAGTGAGTCTGATTATCCCTTTATCCTTGTCTTTGTTTATGTCTCGGATTGGCACAAATTACTCTAATGCGACCCCGTCTACGGATTAGTCGACATTTTTCACAAATTTTACGAACGGAAGCTCTTATTTTCATATTTGTCATTCCTTATCTTAATTCTGAATCTACTTCTCGATAGAAAATAGGTTTCTTGGAATTTTTTATCTTGAATCGTATTGAATAAAAATCACCTAATCCTTCAAATCTTTGTTTCGGAGTCGATAAATTATACGTCCTCTGGTTGAATCATAACGACTTACTTCAATTTTGACTTTATCTCCGGGAAGTATCCGTATAAAACTACGCCGGATCTTTCCCGAAACATAACCTAGAATCAGATCCTCATTATCTAAACGAACCCGGAACATGCCATTGGGAAGCGATTCAGTAATTAAACCTTCATGAATCCATTTTTGTTCTTTCATTCCAGGTAAAGCCCCCTTGAGGTATCAACTAATGGAGGAGAAACGATATTAGACAACTCACCCCCTTATCTTTTTTTTTTTTACAAATAGGAAGAGGTTTCGGATTTCATTTGGATATTAAATGGATTACCATATATAACATAAAATTTCTCCGCCGATTCCTTCTAGTCGAGCCTCCCGATCTGTCATTATACCCCGAGAAGTAGAAAGAATTACAATCCCTATCCCACCTAAAATTCTAGGAATTCGTTGAGAGTTAGAATAAATTCGTAGACCGGGTCGGCTGATCCGTTTTAAATTTAACAAATTCCTATAGGGTCTTTTCCTATTCCTGCTATGTCGCAGGGTTAAAACTAAAAATTTTTGGTTTTTTTCTCGATGTTTTCTGACGTTTTCGATAAAACCTTCTCGGAAAAGTATTTTAACAATATTTTCGGTAATATTAGTAGATGCTATGCGAACAACTCTTTTTCTATCCATATCAGCATTTCGTATAGAGGTTATTATCTCAGCAATAGTGTCTCTACCCATGATGAACTCAAACTTTTGGTGTCTCAAAATTGGATATAATTAACATGTTTTTTTATTGGTTTATGAATATAAAATTTTTAAGGTATATACGCGAAACACAAGCTACGAATTAATCTAGTTCTTAAACTATTTCTTTTCAAATACCCCAAAAATATCAGATCTCTTTTTATTTTATAATACTTCTATAATACTTCGGGAGCTAATGAAACTATTTTAGTAAAATTTAATTGTCTCAATTCGCGGGGGATTGCCCCAAAAATGCGAGTTCCTTTTGGGTTTCCTTCTTGATCAATTACAACTGCAGCATTGTCATCATATCGTATTATCATACCGCTGTCACGTTTAAGTTCTTTACAGGTACGAACAATTACAGCTCTGACTACTTCTGATTTTTCTAGGGGCATATTTGGTACTGCTTCTTTGATCACAGCAACAATAACGTCACCAATATGAGCATATCGGCGATTACTAGCTCCTATGATTCGAATACACATCAATTTTCGAGCCCCGCTGTTATCCGCTACATTTAAATAGGTCTGAGGTTGAATCATATAAATTTTTGAGTCTATTCTTCCAATGCAAAGGATGAAAAAAAATAAAAGAAATATTGTTTGTCTAAGTCTAAAAAAAGAAACCTGCGATTTTGTTTCATCCCCAAGACTCATTTCTGTCGGTTCTATATTTTTATCCCGAAATAATAAATTGAGTTCGTATAGGCATTTTGGATGCTGCTATTAAAATAGCCCTTTTAGCTATATTTTCGGTTACTCCACCCATTTCATATAGTATTCGCCCCGGTTTAACAACAGCTACCCAATATTCAGGGGATCCTTTCCCTGAGCCCATACGTGTTTCAGCAGGTCTTACTGTAACTGGTTTATCTGGAAAGAGCCGGACCCATATTTTTCCACCACGGCGTGCATTTCGTGTCATTGCTCGGCGACCTGCTTCGATTTGTCTCGATGTGATCCAAGCGGGTTCAAGTGCTTGAAGAGCATATTTACCGAAACAAATATGATTACCTCGATAAGATATTCCCTTCATTCTTCCTCTATGTTGTTTACGGAATTTAGTTCTTTTGGGGTTATAGTTGATGGTTGTTTCGGAATTTCATCTCTACTACAGAGCTGGACGTGAGAGTTTCTTCTCATCCAGCTCCTCGCGAATAAAAGGATTCAAAATTGAATTTCAATTAATTTGAATAGCTATTAGAACATTTTTAGAAAAGATTTTATTTTTTTCTAACGTCCTAATAAATCTTTATTGTCTTTTGTCCTTTATCCGAGTTTACCAATTCAAAAAAAGAAAGTTTTCGCGGGCGAATATTGACTCTTGCAATCTCTATTTCAGTCCTAGCACTTGTTCGTCACTTTTCCGAATAGATGAATTAATTTCCGGTTCATTTCGCCATCCTAACTAGTGAATTATTAAGATTCATTTGTTTAATAAAATCTTTTGCATTCACAGGTTCCTTCGTTTCCACCACTTCGTACTAAATGATTAGGTCAGAATTCTACAACGGAGCTCATAATCCAATTTATTCTTGAGTCAACCTTCTTAGTCTTTATTGACTCGAAGCTCTTGAGTTTTTTCTTCTCTTCTATCAGAAATTCCTTGAAAATTTCATTATGTATGAATCAATTAGTATTGATGCTTTATTACATTGTCTTTTATGAGATAACCCACAGACCTTCCATATTAGAATTCTATATCATTGATATTATTTTTCTCTCTTTCTCTCATCCTTCCATTTATCCACACCTTTCTTCTGTAATTTTGCTTTAAAAAAGTTTAATTATTTCAGTTGCTACAAAAATATGACTTATTTAACATATCTTGACTGGTTCTTTAGATCCAGATAATATGAAGTGATGAATTGGTTTTCATACTATCGGGTCGGTCTTTTGTAACCCTAACCCTAAAAAAAAACCAACGAGTCACACACTAAGCATAGCAATTATATCAAAAGGTCAATTGAATTTTTATTCAACCCTATAGAATTAAGAATTAGTTTGATTGGTAGGAAAAAGAATGAACGAGTTTCTCCCTTTTTCCTTCTATCAATAGATAGAAGGAAAAAACAATGAAAGTTTTCTTATTCCTCTTCCTTGTCTATAAAAATCCAAATTTTGATGCCCAAAACCCCATAGATAGTCCGAACTGTATAAGAACAATAATTTATTTTAGCTCGAATGGTTTGTAGGGGAACCCTGCCCTCTCTGATCCATTCGACACGGGCAATTTCTTTTCCGTCGATACGCCCTGCAATTTGTACTTGAATTCCTTTTGTATCCGCTTGTTCAGTTAATTCAATAGCCTTTTTCATTGCTTTTCGAAATGAAACTCTATTTTTTAATTGTCCGGCTATAAATTCTGCAAGAATATTAGGGTTCCCGTAAGGTTTTGCAATTC